ATCTCATCTTTTTTTAATAATTTAATTGTTCTGTGTTGAGTAATAACTTAATCCTTGAATAAAAGATTTTTGGTAGCAATTTTGATTAATAGATTAATATACATTTCAACCTATTATTGTTGATTACAAAAATTAGACATTAGTTCCGGAATCAGGATAAGAATTCTAATTCCTTTCTAATTCTTTAAAGTTCTATGATAGGAAATAAAAAAACTGTCTTTGTTTTCGATTTTCCATTTTTTTGTTCCTATTCTCCTTTCTCATAAAAGGGTAGACGTAAAAAAAGGGTAAAAGGATTACTTCGTTCTTGATAGTTATTTGCTTAATCGGGGATAGGAGCCTACTCTGGATCGAAATCATGGGGAGTACTACTTGATCGTTTCTACTAACTTAAAGCCCCAATTTGATTTTCTTGATGTCGAAATATCCCATTGGATAATTTTCATTAGTTACATTACTAATCCTTTTTGTATCTTGGTGTTCCTAATCATCCACTCTTTTTTGCTCAATCCTCTATTATTCTTATAGTAATACAACTATAGTCAAAATTTTCTAGAATTGGATCTTTTATTTTAAACCCGCTTCAAGACATAATGATTAATCAATCAAGCTTGGGGTAAACAGTATAGACTGTTGTTTCCTTTTCATTTAACTCTTGTACATAGGCAATGAGGCTCCATTTTTTACTGCGAATTTGTAAGCTGTTTTCTTTCACTCATATAACTATCTGGTTTAGTTCATCAATTTAACTGATGAATAAAAAAAAAAAATGAAAATGGATTCAATTCATTTAACTTTTTGACTAGAAATGAAAAATGAAATAAGAGAAAGTTTTTGTTTTAACGAATCACACGTAGAGATATTGATAACACACATAGAGTTAATGGTATTTCATAACTAATTGATTGAGCAGCAGCCCGTAGACCACCTAAAAAGGAATATTTATTATTTGATCCATATCCTGACATAAGAAGTCCAATGGGAGCAATACTTGAAATAGCAATCCATAAAAAAACACCTATACTGAGATCGGCTAGAACAAGATGATAGCCAAAAGGAATTACTGAATAACTTAACAAAATGGATATGACAGCTAGGGAGGGGCCAATACTAAATAAACTAATATTTCCTCTAGATGGAAAAAGATTCTCTTTGAAAATCAATTTTGTCCCATCTGCTAGAGCTTGAAGAATCCCCAATGGGCCGGCATATTCAGGGCCAATACGTTGTTGTATGCCGGCAGATATTTCTCTTTCTAACCAAACAATTATGAGTACACCTATTGTAATTCCTAATACAGTAGTTAAAATAGGGACAAACGCCCATACGATGTCATAGATTTCTTTTAAGACTTCCAACCTAGAAAAAGAATTGATAGCTTCTACTTCTGTTGTATTAATTATCATTTCAACGATCAACTTCTCCCATAATGATATCTATGCTACCTAGTATCGTCATAATATCAGCCAATTTCATACTTTTAACTAATTGAGGAAGAATTTGCAAATTGATAAAACCCGGCGGTCTAATTTTCCATCTCCAAGGAAAAATATTCTGATCTCCTATCATAAAAATCCCCAATTCTCCTTTTGGAGCTTCAACTCTTACATAAAGTTCTTGCTTCGGCAATTCAAAAGTAGGAGAAGGTTTTTTACTAATGAATCGGTATTCAAAATCATTCCATTCGTTATTTCTTACGCCAGCAAAGCGCCGGGTTTCTAAATTTTCATAGGGCCCTCCTGGAATTCCTTCCAGAGCCTGTTGAATAATTTTTATAGACTCTGTCATTTCACTGATTCGTACTAAATAACGAGCTAATGAATCTCCCTCATTTTGCCATTGGACTTCCCAGTCAAATTCGTCATAACACTCATAATGATCAACCTTACGAAGATCCCATTGTATTCCGGAAGCCCGCAGCATGGGTCCTGATAAACCCCAATTTATTGCTTCCTCTTCACTAACAACGCCTACTCCTTCAACTCGTTCTAAAAAAATAGGATTCCGTGTAATAAGCTTTTTATATTCAGCAACCTCTCTTAAAAAGTAATCGCAAAAATCCAAACATTTATCTATCCAGCCATGAGGTAGATCAGCGGCTATTCCTCCAATACGAAAATAATTATGCATCATTCGCATACCGGTGGCAGCTTCGAATAGATCATATATTAATTCTCTTTCTCGAAAAATATAGAAGAAGGGCGTCTGTGCACCAATATCTGCCATAAAGGGTCCAAGCCATAACAAATGAGAAGCTATACGACTCAACTCCAACATAATTACTCTAATATAGCTAGCTCTTTTCGGGACTTGAATATTTCCCAACCGCTCTGGTGCATTTACAGTTATTGCTTCTGTAAACATAGTAGCTAAATAATCCCAACGTGTTACATAAGGCAAATATTGTATAATTGTTCGGTTTTCTGCAATTTTTTCCATTCCTCTGTGTAAATAACCCAATATTGGTTCACAGTCGATAACATCTTCACCGTCTAGAGTAAGGATGAGCCGAAGAACACCATGCATTGATGGGTGGTGAGGACCCATATTGACTATCATGAGGTCCTTTCTTGTAGCTGGTGCAGTCATAAATTTTTTCCCGATTCGTTCTTCCATGAATTGCTGAAAATAAAAAGAGGATCATCAAAAGCAAACTAATTTTTCAAATTAACGAGTTTTAATCTCTCTAATATTCAACTGACCTATTAATTCTTTATAACGTACTCTATTTTTTTTTGATAAATAAGCTAGGAGTCGTTGGCGCTTTCCCAAAATTTTTCGCAGACCTTTCTGAGATAAATAGTCTTTTTTGTGCAATTCCAAATGGGAAGTAAGCTTTCGTATTTTATTAGTAAAACAGAATACTTGGAATTCAACAGACCCCGGGTTTTCTTCTTTTTCTTTTTGTGAAATCACTGAAATGAATGAATTTTTTACCATAAAAAATCCCCCCCTTTTTTTTTACAAATATGAATTTTACCAATCAGTAATAATAATATGAGTTAGTTTAATTTGGTATACACAATAAACTTATTGTTTATGGAATTCTATATCTAATTTTATTAAAAAATAAAGTTAAATAATAATCCAATGAAACTTGCATTCGGATAAGCATACAAAACATTAGTATCAGATATTAGACGAAAATATAAGACAAGTTATATGTGCATTTGTTTGCTTTCATATATCAGATATGGTACAGATATAAAGTTTCATTAATCACTTTTTAATTATGGGGTACATGCGTATCCTTAACAGACTAAAACGACTTCCATTATTTGTATCAAACCAATAGCGATTCATACAAGCTAAATCTTCTAATCGATAATTGGGCCAAAGAAAGAATTTACTTAATTGATGTCTATCAAGATCTTTATTTTCAGTCAAAAATGGACGCGAACTTTTAAAATTATTCCCAAGTATATTTTTATCCATACCTTTACTATTTTTTGAATGGAAACAAATTAGAATTCTCAATTCTCTACGACGTCGAGACGCTAAAATATTTTCAGGGAAAAGCAAATAAGAATTATTATTTCCAGTTAGATGACTTCGAATGGATTTGTCAAAATCCTCCTTAGCAGCATATCTTTGCTCTCCGTATCTTTGATTAGTACGATGCTTACTCTTATGAACTAATGAAATATTTATGGTTTGATGGATAATAAACTGACCTGATTTTTTTACAGACAGACGAAGAGGTTCAATAATCAATCTACCCCTTTTCATCAATTCTGTAAGAGTTAAATTCTTTTTAATCAGCATTATATCAAGATTCAGTTCTCGCCTTTGAATAAAGGATAGGGTTATTTTTTTTGGATTTCTCAGTCTAAGCAGAAGACAATATACTTTGATATTATTGATCATCCTTTGATTCAAAGCACCATCCCATCTTAATTGAAAAAGGAAATATCTTTTTAGGAAGAAATCTAGTTCTGCTTCCGTATTGCTCTTGTATTGTTTTTTCCTTTGTAGTTTTTTCATGTCTGATTCTGAATAAGTTTCCGAAATCCCGTTTTCTTGGTTTAAGAGAACAGATACAAGATTTTCTTGGTTTTGCATAGTTGATCTAAGATCTCTTTTATTTGCAATTTTTTGTTCTTTTTTTTTCTTGAATTCAAATTCAAAATATTTTTTTTCGTTTGGCGGTATAATTCCTTTTTGTTTTCTATTCATGTTTTGAGTTTCACTAAGACTTTCATTTCTATTAAAATGAAAAAAAAGGAACTTGCTTGGTATAAACCAGGGTTTCATTTTATATGCATTATAAAATAGACAAAATTCGGGGAAGAACCAAACTTCTAGATTCGATATAGGATGACTTAGTATTTCTGTATTCAGTCCCATCCAATCCCATTTGTTTTTTTGATTGGATGAATTGTTTTCTTCATCTTGATGAAACATAAAATAAAAAAGATCTTTTTTATCAATTTTATCAATTATTTGATAATTCAGAGCCTCGGTCTGAATATTTTGATTTCTGTTGGTATTGACCTTGACCCAAGCTTCAATATCCATTTTTTTTCTAAAACAAAAATGTAGAATTTTCCAATCAAAATATTTTCGATCCGTATTTTTTTCCATATATAGAATAGCACTTTTTCCTAAAAATATTTTGATAGGGATATAGGCGAATCTAGCAAAAATTTTTCTTGTTTGTGTATTGTAATTGTAAGAATTCTTTTGAGTTTTATTGACTTGGAATGGTGATCTAGAAATAGACGGGTTTTCCGTATTTTCATAATTAATAGATCTATAAGATAAAAGATTATATCTATAGTATTTGTGAAAATTATCTTTCTGATTTGGTAATAAATATACTTCGTAATCACTTTGTTTTTTATAATAACTTAATTGTTCTTTTTCATATGACTCTGATGTGTTTACATTTTTATCTTGAATTATACGACATTTTTTGGTACTATTTCGCCACTTTTGTACTATTAATTTAGACCATTTAAGCGGAGATAAATGATATTGATAATAACCTCTTAACCAGCCTTTCCATTGATTTTTTTTCGAGTTCGGGAGTTTCGTATCTTTGAATTTAGAATCAAGTATTCCTTGTCTGCTCAAATAATTTTTTATTGAAGTTTTAAGAAAAAAAGGTGTTCCATGATATTCAAGAATAGATATTAATTTAAACAAGTTAAGAACTTGGACTTGTGATAATTTGTAAAATACATATGCTTGTGAAAAAGAGAATAATTTATCAAAATTAGGTGCATTATTATTACTAATATTATAAAAGGGCCTTTGTATAGTTGCAAGAAAGTCAATTGTATTTTTATTAATTTTATTGCTTTTTTCGTAATTTTTTTTAGTATTTAAAATAGGTTTATCAATAATAGTTTTTGTTGATTCAATAAAAATTTTTCTATGGATTCTGGGAATATTAATCATAGATAGAAGGATATTTATATATATCTTTTGAATGCAAAATTTTATAAAAAAATCAAATTTACGGATTATTCGAGCAATATGTCTTTTTAATATTTGCCAAATAATTTTTGTTAATTCGAATCTTTTAGCATTATAACTATTTTTATTAGTATTAAGACTAACATTTATTCCTGGAATCACTTTTTTTTTCTCTTTTGTAATTTTTTCTATTTTTTTTCTAATTGTACTTGTTCTATCAGTTAGACCATTCATTTTTTTTTCTGTCAGTAAAAAATTTGTCCAATTTCTAGATGTAAGGTGATTCATGGATTCATTAATTAGTGGATTCCCCATTATAGAATCTTTTTTAATTTCGTCTAATTTATCTACTTCTTTCAATCTACTAAATATAAATAGAATTTGATTTATTTTTGAAATTTCTTTTATTAGTCTTTTTAAAAATAGAATATTTTTTATAAACCATTTTTTTGTTTTTTTTGAAATAGTTAGAAAGAATCTTGTTCTTTCTTTTAAAATTTGTAAAATGAAAAGGTATTTTTTTTTAAAATTTCCAAGTTTTTTTTCGAATTTATTTAAAATAGGTTCAAAAAAGGAAGGACTTTTTCGGGGAGAGCCAAAGGGAAGTTCCGTTTCCATTCCCCAAACTGTTAAAAAACAAAAATCATCCTTTTGACCTTTCTTTTTCATTCGATCTAGATAAGAATACTTTAGTTTAGATCCATGCCAAGGTTTTAGACAGAAAGGAAATAGGATTTTTATCTGAATGCCATCTAGTAACCAATTTTGTGGAAATTCTTTTTCTGATAATTGAACACCATTATAGGTGCATTTAATATGTATTTCTCTATTCCATTCCTTTAAATCTTCAGACCATTCAGGAAATTGCAATAGTAGCATACGGACAATATTTTTAGCTATTATTAATGAAGGTAATAGAATATATTTTCTAAGAGTCGATTGAGTTATTAACATTAAACCTCTTATTATTTGCGCAAATGGGATAGTATCCCAAGCTTCTGCTATTTCTATTCGTGCTTTCTCCTTTCTTTTGTTCTCTTCTTTTTTGTCCGTCTCTTTTTTTTTTTCCTCTTTTCTCTCTTCTTCTGTATAATCTGAAATTTGTAATTCTGCTTCTGCTCCCTCTCTCATCCAGTTTCGAAAAATTAGTTTCATTAGTCCTGAGGTGTCAAAAGAAAAAAGACTAAGTTTGTCTATTCTGTTCAAAAAGAGGAGCGAATGCACATTTGCTTGAAAGAGTTCCCAAATTAATGTTTTACGCCTTTGTGCTCGCATAGAACCTTTTATTATGTCTCTACGAAAATCTGATTGTTGGGAATAGCGTATTAAAACTACTTCGTCTGTTTGATCAGTATTGTTAGTATCTGTATTAGTAGTATCGCTATTTTGCCTAGTATCATTAAAAATTACTACACGTTTAAATTTTCTTGAACGAATTTCATGATCAAAGGGTACTTCTTCTTCACTCTCTCCTTCTTGTTGTTCTAATTCATTGATTAATTTATATGACCATCGAGGTACTTTTTTACTAATTTCTTTTATTCCAATAATTTTTTCTTTTATTTTTTTATTATAAGTATCGGCTATAATTGCATTGAATAAAAATTTTATAAAATGCGTTTCTTTTTCGAATTGAACCCTTTCTTGTTCTGAAAATAAAAAAGATCTTTTTAAATTTAAATTGGATTCTTGTTCTCTATCAAGTTGATTGATTAAAGTCAAGAAATAACTCATTTTTTTTGAGAATTTTTTTTTTTCAAATTTATCTATTTTCTGTTCAAATTGTTGGAGATGAGTATCAGTAAGAAAGATAGTATGAATTTTATTTGTTTCTAGAAAACTATCTGTTACAATTTCATTTATAATTAAAGGTGAAATACATTTTTTTATTCTTCCACGATAAGGTCCATTCAAGAAAGGATCATATATTTGGCGCAAATATTCTTTTTCATTTCCTTCATTACACAATCTAATTTTTTTTTCTAGTATATCGACAGAAAAATACCCTTTGTCTACAGTTTCAATTCTATTTATCAACTCCTTGTTTAGATTATTTTTTTTTTCTTGATTAGTATAAAC